GGTGGAGGAACCGGATCGGAAAAAAGAGGGATTCTAGTTGTAAGATATCTAATGAAACCGTAGCTGGAATTGAGATCTCATTCAAAGAGAAAGATAGCAAATATCTGGAGTTTCTTTTTTTATCCTATACGGATGATCCGATCCGCAAGGACCATGATTGGGAATTGTTTGATCGTCTTTCTCCGAGGAAGAAGCGAAACATAATCAACTTGAATTCGGGACAGCTATTCGAAATCTTAGGGAAAGACTTGATTTGTTATCTCATGTCTGCTTTTCGTGAAAAAAGACCAATTGAAGGGGAGGTTTTCTTCAAACAACAAGGAGCTGAGGCAACTATTCAATCAAATGATATTGAGCATGTTTCCCATCTCTTCTCGAGAAACAAGTGGGGTATTTCTTTGCAAAATTGTGCTCAATTTCATATGTGGCAATTCCGCCAAGATCTCTTCGTTAGTTGGGGGAAGAATCAGCACGAATCGGATTTTTTGAGGAACGTATCGAGAGAGAATTTGATTTGGTTAGACAATGTGTGGTTGGTAAACAAGGATCGGTTTTTTAGCAAGGTACGGAATGTATTGTCAAATATTCAATATGATTCCACAAGATCTATTTTCGTTCAAGTAAGGGATTCTAGCCAATTGAAAGGATCTTCTGATCAATCCATAGATCATTTCGATTCCATTAGAAATGAGGATTCGGAATATCACACATTGATCGATCAAACAGAGATTCAGCAACTAAAAGAAAGATCGATTCTTTTGGATCCTTCCTTTCTTCAAACGGAACGAACAGAGATAGAATCAGATCGATTCCCGAAATGCCTTTTTGGATCTTCCTCAATGTCCCGGCTATTCACGGAACGTGAGAAGCAGATGAATAATCATCTGCTTCCGGAAGAAATCGAAGAATTTCTTGGGAATCCTACAAGATCAATTCGTTCTTTTTTCTCTGACAGATGGTCAGAACTTCATCTGGGTTCGAATCCTACTGAGAGGTCCACTAGAGATCAGAAATTTTTGAAGAAAAAACAAGATGTTTCTTTTGTCCCTTCCAGGCGATCGGAAAATAAAGAAATGGTTGATATATTCAAGATAATTACGTATTTACAAAATACCGTCTCAATTCATCCTATTTCATCAGATCCGGGATGTGATATGGTTCCGAAGGATGAACCGGATATGGACAGTTCCAATAAGATTTCATTCTTGAAAAAAAATCCATTTTTTGATTTATTTCATCTATTCCATGACCGGAACAAAGGGGGATACACGTTACACCACGATTTTGAATCAGAAGAGAGATTTCAAGAAATGGCAGATCTATTCACTCTATCAATAACCGAGCCGGATCTGGTGTATCATAGGGGATTTGCCTTTTCTATTGATTCCTACGGGTTGGATCAAAAAAAATTCTTGAATGAGGTATTCAACTCCAGAGATGAATCGAAAAAGAAATCTTTATTGGTTCTACCTCCTCTTTTTTATGAAGAGAATGAATCTTTTTATCGAAGGATCAGAAAAAAATCGGTCCGGATCTACTGCGGGAATGATTTGGAAGATCCAAAACTAAAAACAGTGGTATTTGCTAGCAACAACATAATGGAGGCAGTCAATCAATATAGATTGATCCGAAATCTGATTCAAATCCAATATAGCACCTATGGGTACATAAGAAATGTATCGAATCGATTCTTTTTAATGAATAGATCCGATCGCAACTTCGAATATGGAATTCAAAGGGATCGAATAGGAAATGATACTCTGAATCATATAACTATAATGAAATATACGATCAACCAACATTTATCGAATTTGAAAAAGAGTCAGAAGAAATGGTTTGATCCTCTTATTTCTCGAACCGAGAGATCCATGAATCGGGATCCTGATGCATATAGATACAAATGTTCCAATGGGAGCAAGAATTTCCAGGAACATTTGGAACATTTCGTTTCTGAACAGAAGAACCGTTTTCAAGTAGTGTTCAATCGATTACGTATTAATCAATATTCGATTGATTGGTCCGAGGCTATCGACAAACAAGATTTGTCTAAGTCACTTCGTTTCTTTTTGTCCAAGTCACTTCTCTTTTTGTCCAAGTCACTTCCCTTTTTGTCCAAGTCACTTCCCCTTTTCTTTGTGAGTATCGGGAATATCCCCATTCATAGGTCCGAGATCCACATCTATGAATTGAAAGGTCCGAATGATCAACTCTGCAATCAGTTGTTAGAATCAATAGGTGTTCAAATCGTTCATTTGAATAAATTGAAACCCTTTTTATTTTTATTGGATGATCATGATACTTCCCAAAGACCGAAATTCTTGATCAATGGAGGAACAATATTACCATTTTTGTTCAAAAAGATACCAAAGTGGATGATTGACTCATTCCATACTAGAAATAATCGCAGGAAATCCTTTGATAACACGGATTCCTATTTCTCAATGATATCCCAGGATCGAGACAATTGGCTGAATCCCGTGAAACCATTTCATAGAAGTTC